CAACTTCGCCCCTCTACCGGGGCAACACCATTTTCCCTTGTATACGGGATAGATCCCAATCGAAGTGGAGATCCCTTCCCTACCTCTATATCTTAGTCGAAGCCTTCTCTCTGATCTACGTCTTCTCGTCTGCATCTCTAGGGATAGAGGAAGCTAGGAGAGGATGATAACCAATTCTATCGAGCTAGCTCTGAGGAACAAAGACAGACCTTTCTCTTTATCCTGGGGGAGATCCGTTAACTCCTGAACTAAAGTCTTTCAGTACTTTCCACTCCTGTGAAGTCAAGTCTTTCTGTCCCACTCCTTCGCTTCACTCTAAGTTAGGTTTCCTCCAGATTCCTTCCTTTTCAGGAAGATTCCTTCCTTTGCTTGAATGAACTGGACCAAAGACCTCGAGAACGCCTCTTTACCTTCCGCCTTCACTCCTTTTGTCAAGTCTTCCAGCTTCCTCCCCTTGTGCAGAGCTTTCGCTTCCTGACTTAGCCTTTCTTTCGTATAAGACAGAGAAAGAGCTCACGCCTATCATCGCAGGGTGAGGAGAAAGAGCGAAAGCCTCTCGCGGGGAACGAACATAGAGGATTGGGAAAGGATTCTTTGATTACTGAAGATCGCTTTCGGAAGGCGGAGAAGGCAGAGAGTTCCGACCAAGAAGAGAAGAGGGGGGTATATTGAAGAAAGAAGGGAAGAACTATCCAATTAATTAACGGAAGGTAATAGTTAACGGAGTTAACAGAAGGGATTCGCCCTATCCACCAAGCGTTAACTGCTACACGAGAGTACAGCTAACCTAAGCGGGAAGAGCATATTGAATTAACAGACGGGAATCCGGAAGGGAATTGCACAGGAATGATAGACTCAACGGATTGTGCCCCCCGTTTTGTTTACTCCACTTGAAGAGAGTCCCTAGCGTACTAGACTTTGATAAAGGGAATGCTAGCGAAGTTCAGAGGAAAGCAAGCTCAGTATAATATGCAAAGCCAAGAGGTTAGCAGGAAGGTGCTTTCGAGCGAGCAGTGCGCATTAGAGAAGAGGGGATAGGCCGGCGGATAGGGGCTGATGGTGTGAAGTAATTGTCAGAAACCAATGGCAGTTCACCTGATAGAGACATAAGAGCAAGATCAAGAACATGGCCAGTAGCCAGACCAGATAGGGCAAGAAGAACATGACGGATGGGAGATTAGGGCAGATGGGAAGGATGAGTTGAAAGAGCAGTGGGCAGGGCGGAAAGGCGGAAAAGCCCTAGCTAGAGCTAGGCGGTGTCGCCAACATACCTGGCGGAAGGTACTTTAGGAGATTCCTACTTGAATTACGTTGAGCCCGCGCTTAGCGAGAAGGGGCCTAGCGAGCCAGTTGTTTTACAAAAGAATAGAGATTTTCAAATCAAAAAGATAGAAAGGCTCGCTCGCATCGAAAGGTCATTTTCCAGGGGCGGAAAGGAAAGACATAGTGAGATAGCGTAATGTGACTGAAAGCTTCAAGTCTTCGTTTCGAGGTGTAACACAAGGTCTTCGGGAAAGACAGATAGAAAATATAGGACTGCACGAAAGATATTTACATCAGCCAGGTCAGCGAAAGAGAGGATGACTCCTGGTTGAAAATGACATGCATGGTAAGGAAGGGCCTATCCTAACTACTACTAATAAGATAAGAAAGTCAACCTTGACTCAATCCCTTATGGTCTTTCATGGCGAGCAGGCCAGTTGCAGGTAATGGAATCTGGTTTGCGAACTTGCGGATGTATCGTACCACTATAGCCTAGTGGACCGCCGGTGGTAAGAGCCGGGAATTCCTTATCAAGCTCACGATCAACGTCCATCTCCTGCTCTTACCCGGAGCAAACGCACTACGGAAAGAACTCCCTTCTGCGGATCGTCATTCGAGAATTTCGTGAACCATTCGCTCACCTTCTCTCGTCCTACGCATCACTTACTTTTTCAATTACATAATTTGAAAGATACGACCAGAAAATCTTCCTAGGCTCGGCTATCGCCTCTATCAGTCAGAGAGCCATCACACTTCGATTAACAGATTGGACATATCGCAAAATTCTTCGTTCGTTCTCCCCTCAGCCTTGGTGATTGACCTAACCCATCTGTGTAACTGCTGGTTATTGTACAAAGTATACTCTCTTCCTCTTCGCTATCCATTTATTGATCCATTCATTCGCTCTATCTCGCGCTCTAGCCTCAAGTTGCAGCTCCAGCGCTCGCTCGTGCTTTTCTTGGAACAGCACCGGTGCCCCTGCCCGCTGAGCCCTCCTAGCCTACCAGTTTGGCAGAAGGTCCATTTCTCATCTCGCTGCGGGTTCACCCCGTTTAGCCTAGCCTGAGTGAGGGCGGCTTCTCTTTACGGGAGACCTGCCATTGTGTGATCCGGCAGCTGACTACACATAATGTGACTTAGTCAGCTGAAACCTCTGTTTTGGCAGCCTCCTCTGCTTCCCCGGTTTGCTTGGCTTGATCCGTGGTTCTGCCTGCATCCCCTGGTTCCCATTCAGCTCAGTCACCTTTGGTAAGAAAGCAGCACCGCCAAAGGCATCCATTCAAGAGACGGTTGATCAGGTTCTCTAAAGAAAGGACGGACCTCCCCCGTGAATGACTCTTTGCGGAAAGCCCAGGGAGCCGAGTGCCGGCTTGCTAAGCTGTCAGGTCAGTTCCCAGGACCACGGTCCTTTATTACCAAAAATCATGAGTTCTGAGCCTTGTGATGCTCCTATAGTACAGTAAGTACGTCTGTAACCGAATATGCAACTGAGCACCCGAAGTAGCCCCAAGCCATCGAGGAGCTAAACTAAAAGCACTAGTCACACTATTACTTTGTCTTAGTAGCGGGAAGAGAGAGCCAGTCTTTCCTGAATTGGAGATAGACAGCGAGCAAAGGCAGTACGACCGGGGATCAATCTCCCCCCTTAGCAGCTTTCATATAGGAGTTTGCATAGCTTGTTTAATTTATTAATAAAGATGGGGCTCGTGCGAAGTACAGGTGTTCAGTAGCGAATGTAGTGGAGTCTGGTTCGGCAGGTTGTTCTTTATGGTCTGGTGATGGCACGGCCTCTGTTTGGCTAGCTAGTTCATATAGAATAGGTCTCTGGCTTGCTCTTCCAAATCCTATTGTGCGCATTAGAGAAGAGGGGAGATCTTGGCTTGGTGAACCGGATCTTCCAGTGTCCATCGCATCGAAGTTCAAATGAGTTATCTTATATAGTTGTAAGTCATAGTTGCATGCTCATATTCGATCCAATGTATCAGATCAGATGTAAGAACCTGCGCCCATGAGCGAATAGAGCCGGTCCCCTTTGGCATAGCATAGTGGAAGAATCTTTCGGCAAACTCTCTGGAAAGCTGCCCAAACGGATTCAGCTGCAGGTGCACTACGATGAGATGGCTAACCTTCTTAATCCACATTTGAAAGAGGATCGCCTGCGAGAGGACCCTACCTCTAGAATGAATACAGGGGAAGCCGCTGCCTAGCCAAGAGCAAACTCCGGAACAGATGCCACTCGAACTGATGATCCGATAGCTTTCTAAGCTAAGTAGTTCAGTCAAGGGAAGAGAAAGCGAGCGCGCTCATGAATATGAATACTCGATTTTCCGATAGTCTAGATCGTTTAAAACCAAGGTAGTCCGCCCGGTTATACCACGGGTAGGTGTAGCGGAGTAGATTATTTATGTAATCAAGGCATTATCTGGAGAAAGATTTCATTGTGAAGCTGATGGAAGAAAGAAAGCTAAAGCAATAACTTAATGAAGAAGTTCCGGCAAAGAACAACAGAACTGTGATTTCGAAACGATGCTGTATTAGCATTTTTAAGACCTGGAAAGCAAGTTAGACCATGTTTCATGGATCAAGGTACATAAAAAGGTAAAAAGGGTGCCTATCTCAATCAAAGATGGAGAAAATGCTCCTTGCCAAGCAAGAGCGGTAAGCAAGAACCTAGGGGTATCAAGCCAGACGAAAGCGGTGAGATGGAGACTTTTATACTATCTATTTCAAATTATCATCTCTATAGCCCTATGGTGCATGCCACTATGGTTACTTATTCTTCTCGCTTTCTCGAATCCTTATCATCAGTATGGCCCGTTACTATTAGAAGACTGTGAGCTACAGGATGAAAAACCAGACGTTGAAGCAACCCGGCTCGTTGGGAAATTCATGTTAGCTGATACAGCTTCTTAGTCTGAATCGTGGTTAGAGCGACATAAGCAGCCTTTACTTTACGACCGGACTTCTTTGTCTGCTTAGATGACCCTACATATACAAATGGAAGTGGTTTGGTTGTGTCCATGACCGATAGGGACCGGTTTCTTAAGCAAGATGGTACCTATTTCTAATGTAAACGGAATGGCATCCTTCCTCTTTTGACCGAGTATATAGGCATCTTTCTCCCGACCCTTCCATTCACACTTGAAGATATAAGGTAAGGATTGATAGTTCTGATTGGGGAATCGGTATCCTTTGTGGATCGAGGTATACACCTTGATAGCAGTGGTTGAGTGACTCAATTAGTAGCTTCTTGGTTCTGGTATCCGATCAAAGGCCCACTGTCTTAGCCATAGCGATCTGGCTGGCCATATTCAGTAGCGTTCGCTGATCTTTTTGAATTGGTTAGAAATCAAATAATGGAAGCAGGTGTCGACTCACGTGAAGAGACATGGTTCAAGTCCGTTGAGTGAAGAATGGGGTTCTTCCTATGTAGGAACCTTTATGAGTTAAGGGCTTTGAACGCTTCTGGTCGATCACAGAGATCCCTTTGTAGCCCATACCTCCCACTCGGCATAAAGTGGAGAACTTCCGAAGGGAATCCATCAATAGCTATCAAGCCGTATGGGAACCTATGGCTATGGCTATCTTGATGCCCGATCTCTGGAACTAAAGGTAAGCTAAGGAAAGCCTTGTACGGTACAGAATGGAAGGAATGAACAGCAGAGCAGAGTAGGTAGGGATTTCCCCAGACCAGACTTTGTTTTGTACAGCTGCCTATTAAACAGTATTACTAATAGTTCTCATAGTCTCTAATCTGATCTGAGAACGGAATTCAAATAAAGCGAAAAGGTGAACGGTCAAACTGCATGCAATCGACAGCCAAAAGAGAGAAGCCAGCCGCGGCACACTTACACTGACTATATCCTACCCCGGTGACCGGAGTCATTTCCCTCGCCTTGATGGATGTTGAATAGAACTAAGCTCCTCTTAGATAGATTCATTTTGTTGACCTTGATTCCATACACCATGAATGCGCCGCTTTCTCGGCTAGCTCCAGTGCCATTAAACTGACTGCCAGAACGAGTTCAAGAGATGAGGATCCAGGTAGTGAAGCCACCATCGGGGGAAGAAGAATTCCATTAACTTGTTCCACTGCTAAGAAGAAGCACTTTTTTCTTGCTTGAATGTGGCACAAAAAGAAGAAGAGGCGAAGGAACCCGCGGAGAAGCTTCATGGCCTGGAGCCGGGCTAGGGGTCGAAGGAAATCACGGGGATGTCCTATTCCCCTATCTGTATATTGTAGTAATTGGTATCTCGCTTGGCGCACTTGCTCTCTCAAGATGACATCATAGAAAGATTTAGGTCTTCCTGATCCCAGTCTTGCGCATCTCTTCTTAGAGGGTAGTATCGAGAAGGCGTGGGCCCATTGAAAGCCCAGGGAAGAATTCCTTAAACAGATAAAAAATAGTAAAGTCCAAGGGGGTATGATCCCAATAAAGATAGGATGGATTTTCGGTAATTGTGGACGAAGCAGCGGGCATACCAGAAATGGATTGTCAGGAATGGTAGATGGAACAAGGATGCATAGCAGGCTTAAAACACGACACAAGTAGGACGCGCTGAGGCCGAGCTTTCCTCTACTACTCATTGGAGCTAGCATACGCAATTTTCCGTTGAAGGGTTCCACTATCAGGGCGGCCCTTGCGAGCGATATTCACTTTCAAGAGTCATGAGCCTACGCCTATACTCTCGAAGAGTTCATCAAAGAGCTAAGGGATGAGAGGAGGTGGAATTTCTTTCAACTAGAACATTTATTACAACATCTTAAAACACTTAATATTACAGAAAATGACAGAGAATTCGGATAGTTCGGCTAAGAGCAGGAGATGAGCTTCGGGCCGCAACGAAGCAGATCCGTCTGCCCTGCTCAATAATGCAACAATCTATTCTCTGGCCAGAGCTATAAAAGAAAAGTCTCATAGAAGTCTTCCATACTCCTTTTTTTGAAATACCAATTCTTTCTTTCCGCGAACTTTTTCTAGTGTTGAAAGCCAAAGGAAAAGGAGAAACTGAGAATCGAGTTGGAGAAACCCGCAATCAATCCATCTACATAGAAAGGAGAAACAAGAAAGGAAAGGCTCAATGTTGAATTGGGATCTCATTAGTCCGGTAAAGATCGAGTCCAGTTATAAAGGGAATGAATGGGCTATATTGATGAAAGATGGGGTAAAAACAAGCAAATTTCCCGGGAAAACGTAAAAAGTTCGATTCTCCATGCCCCATATGAAAGGAATTTCGTTGACAAGCAAAAATCCCGAGAAAACGCACTTTGATCACATTTCGATGTCCTGTTAGAAGGGAAATTGGATCACAAGCAAAAAAGACGGGAAAACGCAATGATACGACGGTGCGGGCCGGGGGTTTGCGCAGTTGAGTCTCGTGGGCCTGTTCCGGATTTCGATCAGAAGGCAAGGCTGCGAGCGAAAAAAGGAATTGGATCACGAGAAATGGGTCATTTTACTACAAGTCCATTCAATGCGGTTTCTAAGCATTCCATTGGGCTACCCCTACCTAAAAAAAGGGAGAAAAGCACTGGCGCAGGTCGCTTCATTCCGCCATCTTACCCATATTCTATTTCCCGCCTCAGTACCTTCGATGAATAACTAATTGATCGCGTACCGTACGCTTTCGGAAAGGGCAATTCATCAATCAAGGAAAGTCACACTTCAGGGTCGGCAGATATAGCTGATATTTTAGAAGTCTCCAATCTCGAAAGAGGCATTCCAAGGGAGTGATTCGTTTGCGCACCCGGAAAGTTTCCATATCAATAATAGGAGTCAGTGAGCAAATAGCCGTAGTTTCATAGGTTGCCGTAGTGGAATAGGAGCAATCAAGGAAATCCTCCCGGTGGAAGCGAAGCACCCTTTGAAAAGCTTCTATCTGACAGGAGGAAGTACTCAACTAGTGAATGAAAGGAAAGATGACGCCCAGGCGAAGTCCACTTATTCAAGAGTCCTCTCTCCGGGGAGGAGTGAATTCAGGTAACTAATTAAGCGCATCTATCTACCAGCAAAGACAGGTTAGAATGGTAATCTATGCTAGGAGTGCCCCTTACCTTAAGTAGCTCACTGAAGGAAGTGTGAAAGTAAGCAAGCAAAGTCTCAACCCGAAATCTCTATCAAAGCACCTGCGGTGGGCTAAAGGAGTCTTAGAGTCTCGATACTGGCTAACGGAAAAAGAACGGCAAAGAAGTATTCAACAACCCCCGGAACTGTACGCAGCGCTTTTCGAAACAAGAAGTGGTTTGTTTTCTCTAAGTCGCTCTGCGAAAACGGTTTTCTGTCTACGAGCGCCTGTCTGCCTTCACGAACGTATAGTAACTCACTAGCCCTAAACCGTAACTGAAACACTCTTTTCTCCAACCCCATCCAGATTCAGAAGCGGAAGCGGAAAGAATTTACTGAGGAGGCTTTCATCTACGGCCTCCCTAACTAGAAAAGAAAAAAGAGGGGATCAAAAAAGCTTTAAACGAGTAAGGCCTGGAATAACAACGGCTAAAGTGAAAAGCCTACGGCCCTTACCTGTTCTCTACCCGGACCTAATCCAAGCACTGAATTGAATCGATCAAGTTGGTTTCCGAGCGGAGTTCCTTCGTTGTTGTTGTTTTATAAAATAGCAACTTAGCAATCTAGCTATTCTAATCTAATAATTCTTGATTGAGCTTCGCCTTAGAGAATTAGATCCAGGAGTGACCCAAACAAAAAAAAAGAGGGGCTTGAGTGATGTGCTTGGAATTCGCCGTTCTAAGCTTTCATTCTCCTCAGGAAATGACGATACCACTGTGAAATGTTCGTTGGACTTCTTACTTAGGCACTTTGCCTCTGATTCCCGTCCTAAAGCGTACCAAGAAGATTTTGTTGACGGGAAACTTTGGGCTCGTCATCGATTACAAGCTCTTGCCCTTGCCATTTATGGGACTGTCGTCTTTCCTGGAGAGCCTGGCTTGATAGACGGCCACATCAGTACTATAATGGAGCAGATGGGTACCGGCTGTTCTGTAGTGCCCATGATTCTTGGGGAAGTGATCCGCTCTCTTTCTTACTGTTTTTCTCATGGACACGGGACCTTTCTCGGGTGTGCTGCTTTGCTTAAGTTAGTTAAGGTGTGAAGGTTGCTTCTGCTGCGTGAAATATCGTGGTAGAAGCTTTTTGTTTAGTTGATTCGGAAGCGGAGTCAGAGTAAATAAACGACAATCTCGCTTCGAAACCGCTCTGACGTTCTTTTCTTTGCCAAGCGGCTTTACTTTTAAAAAGGCCTCGTATAAGGGGTAAAGTGAAGAAGGAGTCGGAGCTAACCATAGTGATATGAATGCCCGATCGACTTCTATATGCAAGTAGAACTTGGGTGCTCTCTTTGCTTGCTGACCTGAAATTGACCAATACGAACTCGGGCTCGGGTTAGTCCCGGCTGTCTTGCTTGATGAAAGAAGCTGATCTGGGTGGTTCCGCTGGACTCGTTGTACCAGTTTATTCCGTATATTGTACCTGTCTCTTCCTTATTCGGATTCGGATGAAGGTGAGTGGCAAAGTCTGGTTCAACTAAGGAGTAGGTCGTCCTATCTGATGGAATGCTCCAATTCTTTTGTTCTTACTTGGGCTGCAGGAAGTCTCTCTCATGCCGTGCTATTGCTCCTGATGCGGTAGTGGACCTGCTTTGTCCTTAAAGAGAAATGAAGGGCTTCCGTTTAAGACGGATAGGGCATATTTGGCTAGGAAGCAAGCAAAGCTAGTCCCTCCATACCAGCTAGCAGTCTCGTTTAGGGAGTCCCCCTCTTTACTGAGGAGTTTTTTTGTAACAACATAAATATAGAGATGCTTTCTATGGTGTTAGTTAAGTAAGAAGCCTTTCTCTCTGGGTTATGACCTGTCCTCGATCACTCCTTTCCGACTCCTATCTATTTCTAATTCTAACAATTTCTACACCTCTCCTGGGCGTAGGATAGATATAGAACCTAAATCGGAGCAGAGAGGATTTTTTCCTAGCCAGAAGCAGCAGATTCAACCAAAAATCCAACGTAGGCTTAGATTCAAGAAGAAGGGCTTAAGAAGCCTATTTCCATGATGGGCGGTGGGTGGGAAATAAATAGAATATTTCGTAAGTCAAGGGGCTATTGCCGGAGCGGCCAATCTCAACTCAAGATCCAAGTCAGGTCCAGGGGGTTCTAAAACGAAAGAAAAATGGAAGTTCGGATCATCGCTACACGTAATGTAGATTACAGGTGTAGGTTGAAAACCAAAGAATTTTTTAAGACAAAGTCTGTATAGGGTAAGGAAAGCCCTTGCTTGGCCCTAAGGGGAAGGTTAAAGTAAAGCATAAAACCTAGTTGCGGAAGGCATAGAAATAGGATTCCATTTGAATTTCCTATCCTAAACTTATAAAGCATACACATAAGCACCCGAGGATGCCGAATCATCCACTGAGGAGTAATAATCCTCTGTTTCATCCGAACCCACCGAAGCATCCAAACCAAAAGCTTCTGTTTCCCCCTAATCTTAAGAATCCGAAGCTTAAGCCAAATTTGAAGCTAGAATAGAGGGGAATAGATTCCTGTAGCCAAGCGGGTCTATAACCACAATAATAATACCCCCCGCAGTTGAATCAGACGCTAAATTTCATAAGTCCATTTCCTGGAAAGGAGGATATTTTTTCATTAATAAATTCAAAATCCACCGAGTAATGTAATAAGGGGGGATTTATGGCATCCGAATACGTTGTTTCGCCAAATCAAAAAAACAGAATATAAAAAATCTTCCAAATCAGAAAAGGAAGAGTAAGTAAAGAAAGGGCTTTTTGATCTCCGATCTGAGTCTTGTCTTTCGAAGGTCTCGTTCCTTTCATACGCCGCTTATTTGTAGCACGCTTTTTTTATGTTTTAAATAAGTAAGACAAGCGCTTCATTACGCGTGATTCTAATTCGAGCGTATGCTCCTCAGCTGCTCCTACCAAGCACTAAAGGCAAAAGGATGCTTATCTGGATCAGCCCACTTTTTCTATGTTACGTCCTTCCCCTTTCTTTTGTTGTATTATGTGGGTCAGGGGGGTACCCGCCCGTGCTTTTTCTTACGGGGAAAGACGCCGCTAGCCTAAGGCAGGCTTCGCTATCTTCCCGAAGCTGGCATTTTCCAATGGTTTGGTTTTTGCCCGCTCACATGGGTACAGGGGGCTTGACTATATTTTACTTTATGTAATAAATTTTAGCTGGAGTTAGAGTGGGTCGATAGATTCGAAAGTTGTATCATGTATAAAGTGTACCAACTGACACCCTCGGGATAGCAGCAGGACAGAGGGAAGCATATTATGAGCCAGTTCGAGTACCAAAGTAAGGAGTTTCGCCATCATATGAACCTGTAGCAAAGGCATCAAGGGAAGCAGCATCCGTTCTAAAACTCGTTGCTTCATATCTAGATCCCATGGTTCCACCCCAACCAGTTTATGTGCTAGTTCCAGCTTCTATTCGCCCAGTTCAATATCTCTCCCATTTCGAGAGCCATAGTCCATTCCAGATTCAACACCAGCAGCATCCTAGCCAGGACCAGCAACAGAGATAGTAGTTGCTGCAGTCGAAGTAATTGAACCATAAGCAACACCCCTAACAGTTGCATTTGATCGAGATCGGGTCCGGTTCCAGTAACGGAAGCAGAAGCATTTGACCTCGTTTACCTCAACCCAATAGTGAATGCGCCGGTTTTTGGACCAAAACTAAAGCCATTCATTGAAGATAGTCATCTACATTGATTGAGGAATCGTACCTGTCACGTTGAACCATGTCTTTCAACGGTGAAATAGAGCCCTAAAGTGGGGGCCCGGAGATAGGATTTCTCAACTGTCGATCGACGTGACAGCCTGCTTGAAAAAGGGAACTTTCCTAGTTCGATAGACCATTCCGTCATCTGAGCTCTCGTAAAACGTACACATGTATCAATCACACACTCCGCGATCCGCTATTTGTAAAAACTCATTTGGCCACGATCACCTGCCTGCAGAGCCGGGCCAAAGGCCGTATATCCGGAAGGTATCCATCAAAACGAGTAAGAACTCTCAGGTAAGGTAGGTAGATCATTCGGGTGGAGGTACTACCAAGACATGGCTGAAGCATGGGCATCGAGGCTAGAAAACCTACCTTTTTTAACCAACGCAGGAATAGCTCTCCTTGCGATTGAGGCAACCGAACCGCCCTCATCTGACGAATCTCTTGGGGAGGCCTCTTCAGAGGCAGTGAAACCATTTATTTCAGCGAGGCAATGAGAATTTTTTTAGGACCACATACCCTATATTGATTGAGACCCCGAGGGAGAAGCGAAAGCTGGATCGACTCTAAAGTAGAGTAGCTGTACTTGCCTTTTTCTTAGAGTGGATTGAGGAAGAAGTGGAACTCCAATGAGAACGTAGTCTTGCTGCATCCCCTGAAGGAGAAGAGGCTAACCTATCCTTAAAAGAAGATGGATCATCTGGAGTTAGATCAGCTGGAGTAGCTACTTACCTTACTGGTGTCCGAAGAAGTCTGTTGGTACAGATGTCATATGAGATGTGAAAGCGATTTTCGACTGAAAGACTACTAGTTGACTAAGATACGACTGTAACATCCGACCAGAGAGGTCAGTCAGTGCTGGGGAAGCAAAGAATGGAATGTTCTGTAACAAGCTTGATTTTATTCTTCTTTTTCAAGAGCAAGCCATAAGGACTCTGTAGATCGCGAGAATGCATGTTCTGATGCTTGCATGGGTGAGACTCATCTGCTTCCTTAAAAGTCAGTTTCACAGAAGGGAGGTTAGCGAGATGCCTTATCTGAGTAAATAAAAGAAGCTCGACCATGAAAAGGAGTTGAAACCCGAGACCAAAGGAGTGTACGTTACTTAAGGAAGTGTACTTAACGAGGGGCTGTTGAGTAAGGGAGGGGTCGGTATACTAATAGTTTTCTTTGTCTCTACCCTAGCTAGAAGAAAGAAAGGGTATGCCTGCGCGTAGAAGACCTAAAAGCCTAAGCCTAATTCGGATCAGCCTATGAAAAGGAGTTCCCCGTGGAAAGCGAGAGAGCTGTTTGTTGATGGAAGAGGAATCACCGGGTTGTTCGGTTCAATGGTTGGGAAACAAAGCTCCTTAGAAAGGATTGACCGAGAAGGCTACCCCTTTTGTTTGCTTTTCCTGTTTGCTACCTAATAAGCAATTGACTCTTTGTTTGCGATTCTTTCAAGGAAGGATTCATACGATCATATTGGCTCTATAGCAGAAAAGGTCTTTCTTTCATGGACTAGATCCCAGCGGAAAGCGATCTTCTTACTGAGAACCCAACGTTTAACGAAGAAGATGGGGAATCACCCACATGAGGACCAGAGCATTCTAACGCTCTAAAGAGCCCGAAAGACTTATTCCGGAGTTTTCGGGATCAGATCAGATTCGGAATCGGAGAATAGTAACAAGAGGAACGAAGTAGCTCGCCTAAAAGGAGAGGAACTACTCTTTCCTTTGACCAACGGGTCCTCGAACCAACCTGTTCTTCTTCCAGGTCTCTGCCTTCTCTCTCAAACGTCTTGGTATTGGATCGCTTTCTCTCTCTTTCCCTCTGTAGGGTTCTACTGACCAAGGGCGAGTAGCTTCCCGTCCTGAACTTTTACCAGACGAAACTGGAGTAGAAATGGGTTTGGCCAATAGCAGCTTAGGAGAGCTGTTCTAGTAACAGTAAGTGACTCTTTCTTTTGATGATGACCTGACTGAGAAATGCCCCCTTGTTGCTCACTGACACCCTTAGTGGGATTGTCGATAAGCAAGAGCAAGAAGCAAAAAGATAGGAAAAGCTCGTTGTTTGCTGTCAATAAACAAGGGGGTATGGCTACCACCTTAACCCTTGGGACCTTCTTCACTTCGCTTCTTTCTAATAATATGCACCGAGAAGAATAAGGTAGGACTGGAACCCATAATTCAATAAAAAAAGACTCGGGGTCGTTTATTTACGTTTTGGAATCGAGCTCCCTAATTGACTAAAGCTATGAGATAGGGTTTGGAATTGATCCGGAACAAGATATTTATGATGATAGTATATATAAGGTAAGGTAGGAATAAGACCCTCTAGTCGAATCAATAATCAATAATCCAATGTGGAGATCAAGCCAGTCAAACTAAAGAAAACAGTTGAGTTGACAGATATGGGCTATAGGGTACAAGCCCACAAAGCAAAACCCGATGCGGCGCAATACATATGCCCAGTAGCGGTGGGAATTCTCGTCTTTTCATAGAAGGATGCTTAAGTGGGATTGAACGAGATGCACTGTGCTGCATTCTCTGGGCACATAGGCAAGTTTCATCGTGGAAGGTATCCTTAAAAGCACACCAAGGAATCTGTCAATCCAAGTTAAGGTCTCAATCCCAATCCCATGAACCACGGAATGTACGGTCCAGTCTTCCACTTTCATTTAGAAAGACAAGTTTTTCAAAGAAGCATGGCATCCTAAGTGCCAAGAAAGGGATATGTATGGGCGAAACCTATCTAAGCACTGCTGGAAAGGGATCTAATGTCAGGTATCCAAGGAATCAAGGGAATGGTAGGTATGGGATTCCTTCTGTATCTAATGGAAGGGAAGGCGCTTAGGGAAGAAAGGCCTAATGCTAATGGAAGGCTAGGTGAGGTATTACGACCGTTCAGGCGATCAGTAGTCTTCTTATTATGGAAATTCCATTGACAAGGTGGAAGGCAATATGGATAAGGAAAAGCATTTAAGCCAAAGCGATCAGGGAGGCAGAAGCATCCCGTTCAGAAGGAATCCATTACAACTAAGCCTGTTGGCGGAGAACGATAGGGAACAAGGGCTCGTGTAAGGTAAGGGCGATACATTTCGATACGAAAAAGACCAAGAACCGACTGCGGGAAAGAACTCCAGAAGAAGGGGGACGTAGGAAGAAGAAAGATCGAAAGAATTAGAAGGAAGGAAGGAAACTCTATCGACCGGGACCCTGTTCTGGACTTCAAGAATGATAGAACTTCTCTTCAAAGTCGGAATCTCAGATTGAAATCCTACAAAGAACCTACATAGGGAAGGGCGTCTAAACAGATCGAGAAGAACCTTCAAATGATAGAACTAGAGTCGGGAGACGCATAGATAGGAACGATAGAAGGAAAAAAAGGCCTTGGCTTTAGTACCTATGTACCGTAACCTTTCCCTTTGGGTAGGGAATCCACAGGAAGAAGCAGGAAATCACCCCAGGAATGCCTCTATTTATGCCTGGCCGCAGTAGAAGCCAACTTCGTTCTTTTACCCCTATTCCAGCTCAGAGGAAAGAGGCACTGGGACCAGCCCTATTCTATTTAGGAACAATACCAACCTACTCTGTTAGCAGTTAGAAAGCGATTCGATAAAACAAAAAAGATGTTATTTACTAGGATAGGTGGTTCGGAATTCTAGTGATAGTTACCTCGGGCTTTCTTCTTAATTTAATTAATGGCAGGACAAGTCCACCTTTCTCATCCCGATCGGGCTTACCGGACTAACTCGGGTTTACCGGGGCAGCATACCTTCTCAGAGTTAGCGGGGTTCCTTCTACCTACTTTCGTTTCGAGGTTAACAGGACCCTTATTCACTCAGATTGCTAGCGAACTACCGGGATACCTAGATAGTAGAAGAGGACTCACTCCAGTTAGGCCTGGACGAAGGTTTAATCATTCTTTTAGCTCAGCTTGGGGTACGTACAACCTATTAGATTAAACAACAGATTCTCTTCCAAAAGAGGTTGTAGAAAAAGAGCGGTTGGGGAGCAGTCCTACAAAGGAAATGCACCAATGAATGCCTATAAAAGATAGCATAGAGAAAGAAGCACCGAGTCTCTTACACAATCGTTTCGGTACTCAGATCGGTGGGTAGGGAAAGACCTCCATAGCCAGATACCTAGCTAATAGAAATGGAAGCTCAAAGCAGCACAGAAGAAATATGGCTATAGAATTGACACAGAATTGTCTTCACTGGTTATGAAACCTCTTCCCTGGTCGAATTCAATGATTGAAAAGTTGCCCAAGAAACTAAGCGAGAAGATGGATCAGCAGCCTCGGAGCAGATCGAAGGCTATCAATTTGATGGCCAGTTCAGTGTAACAACAGAGAGCCTTGAAAGCATCTCACGTGAGGGACCCTAATGTTTCTCAAATCGACTAGCTAGAGGCTCGAGAATGGAGTGACGGAAGAAAAGACCGAAAGAGAGCAGAAGACTCGCCTGAGGAACCAACCGTTGAACTGATTTTCATCCGATTGGAATGGTGGACTTCGACCGGGCTTTGTTTTGTCCATTCGATTGGCTAGTCTGGCTTTCCCCCTTTCTCTTAGTTCGTGTGTGGACCGCCCTTCGATTCCCCCAATTCGTAATAGGGGCGGCCCACTAGATAAAGCAAGTGCGTGTATTGGCTTGTCTTCCTCTGAACCGATTTCGTGGTTTGGTATGAAATCCCGCGTGAGAGCCAGGAGATGAACCACCGAGTGGGTCTAGTTTGAAAGTAGTAAGGTCACCCCCGTACCAAAGGTGGAGTCTTCGTCCAACCCAACAGGTTCAAGAGTCCTCGCCTAGGTCCAACCAAGTCAGAAGGCCAACCCGAAGACTCAGTTCCAAGGCAAGGTGCAGTGCCACCTAGGTCACAGGAAGGTGTCTGAAGGTCTCAGTTCACCGTCAGGGGGAAGTTCAAAGAAAGGATTCCATCCAGCAGTAGGGAAACCCACACTGCTACCTTAGTGAGAAAAATGCTATGTAGCCATGCCATGGAGGCTACAGTATAGTACTCGTAGGAGTACTAAAGGCCGAAGACTAAGGCCTTTGCTTTGCTAATTACACTATACCAAAATAACTACAGACAACAAAAAGATTGACAACCGAACCCGAGCAAGAAAGGACAGGGGAAAAAGTCCTCTTTATCCAATGGAGATCCTTTCTGTTAACATGAGACCCAGCAAGATTGTCCCGATCATAATGGAAAGTGAGATCGCTTTTTGATGGAGCTGGATCAAGAAGGCGAGAAGCTTGCCAGTCAATGACAAAGACTGATATTTCTGGGCTCGTCGTTTAGTTTAGGCCCCCCTATTCAGTTGTTTTTAGTTTAGTTATCTCTTGTAACTTCTTTTCGAAAAAAAGTCTTGAAATTGATTTAGTTGCGTGCTTTCGCAGTGAAGTTTCTGTTTGATTGAAAAAGACCGATACATGGAGTTGTGAAGTTCTGCTAACTTATTTCATGGGAGAAAGGCTTACTGAGGGAGTTATACCCCGATGAAGCACCCACGGTAATGATGCCTTTGTATATGAGTTGTGCAGATTGATGAACAGGTGATGGAATTCTTAACAAAGTGACAAGTCTAACCAGCTTCTTTATATCGAACGTTGGCGGCTCGGAGTGAAGAGGGATCTGGCATGAGTAAGACGAAGTGTAGCTTAGTATCTTTCAAATGCGGATGGCATGCTGTCTGAATTCTGGACTTGAGGATTCTGGCGAGCTGCATGATTACCTGTTATTTGAATAGGTTTAGTAAGCATGCGCGGGAAGTCAGAGATAAGTGTATCCTTCTTACTTTTTGAATCATACCTACCTACACACTCTCTCTTTCCAATCATGATTTGAACCAAGTTTAACAGGCAGTTTTTTTTTACCATGCCTTACTATTGATCAAGGGTCTTCAGGAGAAGCAACAACAGCATTGCTGTTCGCTGAATTCGCATTCATGAAAGACAGGACATGAAGAAGGAGTTCATTCTGTATGGAAGGAGGAAAGGGAGGAGACCTATTCTCGACCAAAGCAAAGAAAAAGTAAAAAAAATCCAATCTTTGCGCATCATACAGCTGTGGTGGCTCGTTTCGTTTTAAACGACTCTAAACGAAACGCTCTTCCACTTCTATTTACTATATACGCTGTTCGACTGAACTCGTTCTCGTTTTGGCTCCGCGTTCATGAAATTCCAACACCAACAACAGAAAGAAAATTCTTCGATCTAAATTTCGGACGTATGGAATTCGTTCATCTCTAGTACTGAGGATAGAAAAGGAAGGGGAATCCATCAAGGTTTTTGGCTCGCAATAAAGCTAGGGTCCTGATCGAGCAACTAGTAGTCCTATCTATCCACCTCTCCAGACACAATATCTTGAGTACCTATGATGGTGACTACATCTGCTGGCATGTGATGTTTGGACATAGAATCGAGTCCTTGTAAATGGGCAGAGCCAGGTGCTCTTATTTTACGACGGTAGGGACGATTGCTTCCATTACTGACCAGAAAGA